AATGATGAGCCTGACTAAAGGACTATCGTGATAGGATAAAACATGTAGCTAAAACTACCTTCATTACATCCAACAGAATCAAACTATCACCAGCAAGCATCAAAAGCCACCGTGCACCATACACCAAGATGTAATAAACATAAATTCAAAGTAGAAAAGTAAGCTAAATTAAGCTAATGGGTTCATACCCCATAAATAGAGTAAACACTCTCTTCTCTAATGCCCAATAACTCAACCAAAATCCTCCTACTAATCACTCTAGTAGGGGGTATATTAGTATCTGTATCCTCCAATTCATGACTCGGAGCATGAATAGGCCTGGAAATCAATCTAATATCATTTATCCCTTTAATGTCCAATGTCAAAAACATGTACAACACAGAAGCATCCTTAAGGTACTTCATTGTACAGGTCCTTGCCTCAGCAACACTACTATTTATAGTGGTAATAAAGACATTAACGGAGGATCTATTTACATTTGACAGAAGCCCATACACTACCATAATCATCTGTACCCCTCTCCTGTTAAAAAGTGGAGCAGCACCCTTCCACTGATGATTCCCAGGAGTAATAGAGGGATTAAGATGAGAAAATTGTGCACTACTAATAACAGTGCAAAAAGCCGCCCCTTTGATACTAATATCATACTTAATCGAAATTAACACCTTCACACTAAGAATTATCCTAATATCCACCATCGTAGGATCAGTTGGAGGTTTAAATCAAACATCGATACGAAAAATCTTAACCTATTCATCCATCAACCATACCGGCTGAATACTAGTTGCACTTGCTACTAGAGAAAATTTGTGAATAGTATACTTCACAATTTACTCAACCCTAGCCCTAACAGTAGTATCAGCCATCAAGTTATCCGGAACATCATTCATCAACCAAACCATAATGATTAACAAAGAAACCACGCTAATGAAATTCATGATATTCACATCACTGTTATCCTTAGGAGGACTACCTCCATTCCTAGGATTTCTACCAAAATGAATTGTCATCCAAGCTATAATCACAAACAACATGGCCCCACTAGCAGTGGTTGTAGTAGTAACATCCCTAATCACCCTATACTACTACTTAAGGATCTCCTACTCAAGATTCATAATCCTAAACACCGAGCCGAAGTGAAACCTAAAACTTCACAAAAACAAAACAACAAAAAGAATCAGAGCAATAATCCTGTCATCAATTTCACTTACAGGAATAATAATCTGCACCGTCATTGCCAACATTAACTAAGGCCTTAAGTTAAGTACAAACTAATAACCTTCAAAGCTATAAATAAGGGAATTCCTTTAGGCCTTGGTAAGTCCTTTCAACTCACCCCTATAGAATTGCATTCTATAATCACAAAATGAATACAAGGCTCAATACAAATAGTGGAAGAGCGACGTAAACGCTCCTGAATAGATTTACAGCCTATCACCTACTTATTACTCTCAGCCACCCCACTAATTTTCACCCGGTGATTCTTCTCAACTAATCACAAAGACATTGGAACACTATACTTCGTATTTGGAGCCTGATCAGGGATAGTCGGAACTTCACTGAGAATGCTTATCCGGACAGAACTTGGACAACCAGGATCCCTGATCGGAGATGACCAAATCTATAACGTCATTGTCACAGCTCACGCCTTCGTAATAATTTTCTTCATGGTTATACCAATCATAATTGGTGGGTTTGGAAATTGATTAGTGCCACTAATACTAGGAGCACCCGATATAGCATTCCCACGTATAAACAACATAAGTTTTTGATTATTACCTCCATCCCTAACCCTTCTATTAACCAGCAGAACGGTAGAAAGCGGAGTAGGAACAGGATGAACTGTTTACCCTCCTCTTGCAAGAGGAATTGCACATGCAGGAGCATCTGTAGACCTAGCCATCTTCTCCTTACATCTAGCAGGGGTATCCTCCATCCTAGGAGCAGTAAACTTCATTACAACAACAATTAATATAAAGCCCAAAAGCATAAAACCAGAACGAATTCCACTATTTGTATGATCAATTGCCATCACCGCACTACTATTACTCCTATCCTTGCCAGTCCTGGCAGGAGCAATTACAATACTATTAACAGACCGCAACCTAAACACATCATTCTTCGACCCGGCAGGAGGTGGAGATCCCATTCTATATCAACATTTATTCTGATTCTTTGGACACCCCGAAGTGTATATTCTCATTCTACCAGGATTTGGTATAATTTCACACATCATTTGCCATGAAAGAGGTAAAAAGGAAGCATTCGGAAACCTAGGAATAATTTTTGCCATACTAGCAATTGGACTGCTAGGATTCGTAGTATGGGCTCACCATATATTCACAGTAGGAATGGACGTTGATACACGAGCATATTTTACATCAGCAACAATAATCATTGCTGTACCAACAGGAATTAAAATCTTCAGATGACTTGCAACAATATATGGAACCCGAATAACATATAGCGCAGCATGCTTATGAGCACTAGGCTTCGTGTTCCTATTCACAATAGGAGGTCTTACCGGAGTAGTCCTAGCAAATTCATCGATCGATATCGTATTACATGACACTTATTATGTAGTGGCACACTTCCACTATGTATTATCAATAGGAGCAGTATTTGCAATTATAGGAGGTTTTGTACAATGATTCCCACTATTCACTGGACTTACAATAAATCCCAAATGGCTGAAGGCCCAATTCGCCGTAATATTTGTAGGAGTAAACCTAACATTCTTCCCCCAACATTTCCTAGGACTAGCTGGTATACCACGACGATACTCAGACTACCCAGATGCCTACACCACATGAAACATTATCTCATCAATAGGGTCAACAATTTCATTTGTAAGAGTAATAATATTCCTTTTCATTATATGAGAAAGAATTTCATCAAACCGGTTAATTCTATTCCCCACCCACACAAGAAACTCAGTTGAATGACTACAAAACTTCCCACCAGCAGAGCACAGATATTCAGAATTACCAACAATCTCACTAACTAACTAATAAATCTAACGTGGCAGATAAGTGCGGTGGATTTAAGCTCCACAAATAAAGTTTTAAACTTTCATTAGAAAACAATGACAACATGATTAAACCTAACACTACAAGATAGAGCATCGCCTGTCATAGAACAACTAATCTTCTTTCATGACCATGCACTAATAATCATATTAATAATCATCACAGTGGTATTCTACACAATAATCAGAATTATCTTAAATAAACAAACTAGACGATTCATCCTAGAAGGACAAATAATTGAAACGGTCTGAACAATCGCTCCGGCAATCATCTTAGTGTTCATCGCAATCCCATCATTACGACTCCTATACTTAATAGACGAAATTCACAACCCAGTAATAACCCTAAAAGCAGTCGGACACCAATGATACTGAAGCTACGAATATTCAGACTTCACAAAGCTCGAATTCGACTCATATATAGTACAACAAGAAGACCAACAAATTGACACATTCCGACTACTGGATACAGATAACCGCATTGTACTACCAATAAATTCGCCTATCCGAATAATTGTAACAGCAGCAGATGTCCTACACTCATGAACAGTACCAAGACTTGGAGTAAAAACAGATGCCACACCAGGTCGATTAAACCAAGTAAGATTCTCGATTAATCGGCCTGGCCTACTATACGGGCAATGCTCAGAAATTTGTGGGGCAAACCACAGATTCATACCAATCGTAATCGAGAGAGTATCAACAAACCAATTTATTAACTGAGTATCAAAGATAAGAGAGTCATCAGATGACTGAAAGCAAGTAATGGTCTCTTAAACCAGTTTATGATAACCTAGCAAATATCTCTGATGAAAAGGATTAGTTAATAAAATAACATCAGAATGTCAAACTGAAATAATCGATAAAGATATCCTTTTATACCTCAAATAATACCAATAGAATGAACAATACTATATGTAGTATTCCTAACCACATTCCTAATATTTAACATTATAAACTACTTCGCCCAATCACTAAATAGTAAATCAAAAGAAAAGAAGACGATCAACACCAATAAAATAAACTGAAAATGATAAGAAACTTATTCTCAATCTTCGACCCAACAACAGAAATTAACAATCTTCCATTAAACTGAACAAGAACAACCATCGGGCTACTCCTAATCCCAACAAGAATTTGATTAATCCCTTCACGAAACAGCATAATAGTAAGACTACTAATAAATAAACTACACCAGGAAATAAAAACTATCCTAAGAAAGGGGAACGAAAACAAAGGAAATTCATTCATCCTAACATCATTATTCCTAATAATCCTAACAAACAACTTCCTAGGGTTGTTTCCATACATCTTCACTAGAACAAGTCATCTAACACTCACCCTAACCCTAGCCCTACCCCTATGAATAAGATTTATACTATTCGGGTGAATCAAAAATACCAACCACATATTCGAACACCTGGTCCCCCAGGGAACCCCAACTATACTAATACCATTTATAGTTATCATCGAAACAATTAGTAATCTAATCCGACCAGGAACTCTAGCGGTCCGCTTAACTGCAAACATAATTGCAGGCCACCTACTACTAACATTACTAGGTAACAATGGACCTGCAATAAGCAGCACACTACTAATTGTATTAATCATTGCACAAATCTTACTACTAATCCTGGAAGGAGCAGTAGCAATCATCCAATCATACGTATTTGCAATCCTAAGAACCCTATACTCTAGAGAAGTCAACTAATGTCAATACACGAAAACCACCCATTCCACATAGTAAATAAAAGACCATGACCACTTACAGGAGCTGTCGGAGCAATAGTTACCCTAATAGGGTTAATCAAATGATTCCACCAATACGACGACAGCCTGCTAGGTATTGGCGCAATCATCACCGTATTAACCATAATCCAATGATGACGAGACGTAACCCGAGAGGGAACTTATCAAGGACTGCACACAAAAATAGTAACAAAAGGACTCCGATGAGGCATAATCCTATTTATTGTATCAGAAGTCCTATTCTTCGTATCCTTCTTCTGAGCATTCTTCCACAGAAGCTTATCTCCAACAATTGAGCTAGGATCCACCTGACCTCCCACAGGTATTCAACCGTTCAACCCACTGCAAGTCCCTCTATTAAATACCGCAATCCTACTAGCTTCAGGAGTCACTGTAACATGAGCACACCATGGACTATTAGAAAATAATGCCACACAAGCAACCCAAGGACTATTCTTCACCGTCCTATTAGGTCTGTACTTCACCGCACTACAAGCATACGAATACTTTGAAGCGCCTTTCACAATTGCAGACTCTGCATACGGATCAACATTTTTTGTTGCAACAGGATTCCATGGACTACACGTAATCATTGGAACAACATTCTTAACTACCTGCTTACTACGACAAACAACTCTACACTTCTCATCAAACCACCACTTCGGGTTTGAAGCAGCAGCATGATATTGACACTTTGTAGACGTGGTTTGGCTGTTCCTATACATCTCAATCTACTGATGAGGAAGATAAACTATTTATCTAATACAAGAAAGTATACTTGACTTCCAATCAAGAAATTTGTGAAAAGCAAGATAAATAATATTAATAATCTTAGCAATAGCATTAATAACCATTCTACTATCATCAGCCATTATAGTATTAACAACGCTAATCTCAAAAAAAAATAATGAAGACCGAGAAAAAAGATCACCATTCGAGTGCGGATTTGACCCAAAAAACTCTGCACGACTTCCCTTTTCATCACGATTCTTCCTCATCGCAGTAATCTTCATAATCTTCGATGTAGAAATTGCTCTACTACTACCTATACCAATCACCATAACAACATCAAACATCAAATCATGAATAATCATCAGATCAGTATTCCTACTAATTCTAATTATTGGATTATATCACGAATGAAATCAAGGATCATTAGAATGAAGAAACTAACACGGGGTTATAGTTAACAATAACATTTGGGTTGCATTCAGAAAGTACTACTTAAGTAGTTAACCTCATAACGCTGACCCGAAGTGAGAAGCAAAATTTGCAATCAGTTTCGACCTGATCCTTGATAAGATCTTTATCCTCACTTTAAATTAACTGAAACCAAAGAGAGGTATATTATTGTTAATAATAAAAATGAATCAAATATTCCAGTTAAGGAAGTGACAGTAAAAGTGAATGCTGCTAACTTATCACTATAGCGGTTAAAATCCGTTTACACTTCTATTTATATAGTTTAGAAACAAACATTACACTTTCACTGTAAAGACAAAGAGAACCTTTTATAAATATATACCCAAAGACATAAAATGCCTCATCGACATCTTCAGTGTCGCGCTCTAAACCATAAGCTATTCAAGTAATAAATAAGAACAAATAATAAAATAGTAATCCACATAACAAAAAAACCTAAAAATACCTTCAAATTATTATACTGAAACCACTGATTAATCCTACCCAAATTAAAAAGAACTCAATACATCCCCTGACCACCAAAATACTCCATCCAACCGGAATCAAAACTCTTAGTTGCCCTATAACCAACCTCCAATGGACCAAAAGAAACACCATAGGTAGAAAAGAAAGGCATAAACCATATAGAACCTGCAAACGAAGAACTACCATACAAACTCATAGAAAACAACTTATCACCAAAAACAAAACCGGCCATCTCATAACCAAACCAACCACCAATAAAAACCACGAACAAAGTAAGAAACTTTAAATAATAAGGTAAACAAATCACAGAAGGAGTGGGACAAATCAACCACATAAGAAACCCACCACCAAAAATAGTTATAACCAGTAAACCAATCATACCAAACATCATATTATAACTGGTCTCAACCATAGAATAAGAAGGAATAAAATTAAAATCACCACATAAAACAAAATAAAACAAACGGAAAGAATAACAAACCGTTAGGCCTGTAGATAAAAACAACAAGAAAAACCCAAACATATTCACATACCCCATAGAAAACATTTCCAAAATAAAATCCCTAGAATAAAACCCGGCCAAAAAAGGCATACCACAGAGAGCAAAATTAGAAACCATCAAACTCGAGGAAGTGAAAGGCATATAAATCGATAATCCACCCATAAACCGAATATCCTGAGAGTCCCCTATAGAATGAATAACACCACCAGCACACATAAACAATAAGGCCTTAAATAAGGCATGAGTCAACAAGTGAAAAAAAGCCAAACCGGCCAAACCAATAGAAATAGTTATAATTATAAGACCCAACTGTCTTAAAGTAGATAAAGCAATAATTTTCCTCAAATCAAACTCAAAGTTAGCACCCAACCCCGCTATAAATATAGTCAACCCAGAAACCAACAACAAAATAGTATTAAGCCAACATCTAAAAGAGGGACTAAAACGAATCAACAAATATACACCCGCAGTGACCAAAGTAGAAGAATGTACTAAAGCAGAAACAGGAGTAGGAGCGGCCATAGCCGCAGGCAATCAAGAAGAAAAAGGAATCTGAGCACTCTTAGTTATAGCAGCCAAAACAACCAAAAAAGAAATCAATTCCATTTCAACAGAACCCGATAAAAATTCCAAATAATAAATAAAACTCCACCCACCAAAATTAATTATTCAAGCAATAACCATCAACAAAGCAACATCACCAACCCGGTTAGATAATACAGTCAACATACCAGCCCCATAAGACTTCACATTCTGATAATAAATCACCAATAAGTAAGACACCAACCCCAAACCATCTCAACCCAACAAAATACTAATTACATTAGGTCTAATAATTAAAAATATCATAGAAATAACAAACATTAAAACCAACAAAATAAAACGAACAAGATTCAAATCACCAAACATATAATCATCACTATAAAGGATAACTAAAGAAGAAATAATAAAAACAAAACCTATAAACAATAAAGACATCCAATCAAATAAAAAAGTCATGATAATAGAACTACCATTCAATGTAATAATATTCCAATCAATAAAATAAACCAAATCATTTATAATAAAATAAACTCCAAAAAAACAACAAGAAAAACCCAGAAAAAACAAGAAAACAAATCTAACAAAACAAATAGACATAAGCATAAATCTAAAATAAAAACTATATCACTGGCACCACAAACCAACATTTTCAATTAAACTATTTAGATCATTTAAACCCAGAAAACAGCAACATCCACCCTCAAAATAATTAAATTTAACGGAAACCAATGTAAAAATAGTAATAAAAACTCACGGACATAACCTAAAGAACAAGAATATAAACCAGAATAAACAGACCCGTGCTGACTATAAGAATATAAATAAAGAGTATAAGCAGCACTAAAAAAAGATAAAAGAACTAAAACAAACATCAAACACCAAGACCAAGAAACCAAACTACTCAATAAACCAATCTCACCAAGAAGGTTAAGAGAAGGCGGAGCGGCCATATTACATGATCTCAATAAAAACCATCACATAGTTATTCTTGGCATCAAATTAATTAAACCCTTATTAACCAAAAGGCTCCGTCTACCAAACCGCTCATAAGTAATATTAGAAAGACAAAAAAGACCTGAAGAGCACAGCCCATGAGCTACCATCAAAGCAAAAGATCTACAAACACCCCAGTAACTTAACGTCATAATACCACCAATAACCATACTCATATGAGCCACAGAAGAATAAGCAATCAATGACTTCAAATCAGTCTGCCGCATACAAAATAAACTAACGAAAAGGCCACCTACTAGACTCAAAGAAACCCAACCAACCCCGAACACAAAACCAAACTTAAACAAAACAGGAAAAACACGCAAAAGACCGTACCCGCCAAGCTTCAACAAAACACCTGCTAAGATCATAGAACCTGAAACAGGAGCCTCAACGTGAGCCCTAGGAAGCCACAAATGTACTATAAATATAGGTATCCTAACCAAAAAAGCAAACACCATACAAACATAAAATAAACCACTAACTAAAGAAGAATCACCGCACAATAAAAACAAACACAAAGAACCCAATGAGTCATAAATAAATAAGATACCAACCAACAGGGGAAGAGAAGCTAACAACGTATAAAACAACAAATAAATCCCAGCCTGAACCCGCTCGGGTTGATACCCCCATCCCAAAATCAAAAACAAAGTAGGAATCAAACTGCTCTCAAAAAAAACATAAAAGGAAAGCAAACTAACTCTTCTAAAAGTACAATACAACATAATAGTAAGAATAATAACAACAAACAAGAAAAACCCAGAAAAATAACTCAAACGAAAAATGGATTCTCTGGCCAAAACCATAAGAACACAGATTCACAAACTAAGAAGAACGAGACCATAAGAAATCAAGTCACAGCCAAACATGTACCCCAACCCGCTTCAACAAAAAAAATAAGGAAAAGAAAATAAATAAATAAAAGAAACCAAAAACAACAAAGAACAAATCAACCACCAAAACCCAGAAAAAACACACAAAGGGGTCAAAAAAATAAGAAAACAAAGAAACTTTAACATTGAAGAACATTATAAGACTGAAAATAATCATTACCATGACTACGAATTATAGAAACCAAAATAGATAATCCCAATGAGCCCTCACAAACAGAAAAAACCAAAAAATAAACAACAAAAAATAAACTATAATTAAAACTACACAAATAAAAATAAATAGAAAAATAAAGAACCAACACAACAAATTCCAATCTCAACAAAGTAATCAACAAATGTTTACGACTTGAAGAAAAAGCCCAAACCCCACAAAAATAAATAATAAAAAAATACAATCACATTGGCATTAAATAAGTTTTAATAATTTAACAAAAATATTGGTCTTGTAAATCAAAAATAAGGTACAACCTTTTAGAACTTCAGGAGAAAGGCATAACACCATTTCATTAATCCCCAAAACTAATATTTTACATAAAATATCCCCTGACATAACAAAATTAATTATATCAATAAGAACAATAACAAGACTAATATTTACACAAATAAAACACCCGCTAGCCATAGGATTAATACTACTTATACAAACCACAATAGTATGTATCATCAGAGGAACAATATATAAAAGATTCTGATTCTCATACGTTCTATTTATAATCATAATCGGAGGGATATTAGTCCTATTTATATACATAACAAGACTTGCATCAAACGAAATATTCTCACCATCAAACAAAATAATATTGACCACACTATTGCTCCTACCAGGAGTAACATACCTAATACCCACGGTAACCAACAATAAGGAAACAACTTCCCACGAAATAATTATAGAAAACGAAATCACAACAACTACAACTGTTATATATAATCAAATAATAGGAACTATAACAACCCTACTAGTACTCTACATACTACTAACCCTAATTGTAGTCGTAAACATTATTAATGTATCAAGGGGACCCCTACGACACACAAGATAATGAATAAACCCACACGAAATAAACACCCCCTATTCAAAATTGCAAATAATGCGCTAGTAGACCTGCCTACACCATCAACAATTAGAGGCTGATGAAACTTCGGGTCATTACTAGGAATATGTCTAGTAGCACAAATCGTAACAGGATTATTCCTAGCCATACACTACTGCCCAGACATCAACTCCGCATTCACTAGAGTAAGTCACATCTGCCGAGATGTAAACTATGGTTGACTCCTACGAACATTGCACGCCAATGGAGCCTCCCTGTTCTTTGTTTGCATCTACCTACACACAGGACGCAATATATATTATGGATCATATAACTTCTTACACACATGATCAGTAGGGGTAGCAATTTTATTCCTAACCATAGCAACTGCCTTTATAGGATATGTTTTACCGTGAGGACAAATATCATTTTGAGGTGCAACCGTAATTACAAACCTACTATCAGCAATCCCATACGTAGGAAGAGAGGTAGTCCAATGAGTATGAGGGGGATTCGCCGTAGACAACGCAACACTCACGCGATTCTTCGCACTACACTTCCTCATACCATTCGCAATTGCAGCAATAGTATTGATCCACCTGCTATTCCTACACCAAACAGGATCAAACAATCCACTAGGACTGAACAAAAACACAGACAAAATCCCATTCCATCCATACTTCACAGTAAAGGACATTGTAGGATTTATAATCACCCTAATAATACTAACAATCCTAACCCTAAAAGAACCATACATCCTAAGAGATCCAGATAATTTCACACCAGCAAACCCACTAGTAACACCGGTGCACATCCAACCGGAATGATACTTCCTATTCGCCTACGCAATCCTACGATCAATCCCAAATAAACTAGGAGGAGTTATCGCCCTGGCAATATCAATTGCCATCCTATTCATCATACCAACAACTAAATCAAAATTCCGAGGGGCCCAATTCTACCCAATCAACCAAGTCCTATTCTGAACAATAACAAATACAGTAATCCTACTAACATGAATTGGAGCCCGCCCAGTAGAAGACCCATATATCCTAACAGGACAAATCCTAACAACAGTATATTTCCTATACTACATACTAAACCCAATAATAACAAAACTCTGAGATAAACTAACAGACTAAAGTTAAAAAGCTCCAGATTAAGCCTAATGTCTTGAAAACATTATGAAAGAAGTTTAAATCTTCTGTTAACTTACAATACCTAAATTAATACACTACAACAAAGAGAAAATAAAACACCTAACCCCAACAAAAAACAAAAGATAATTTAATGAAAGAGGCAAAAATCTCCTCCAAGCCAAATATATAAGCTTATCATATCGAAAACGAGGCAAAGTTCCACGAACCCAAATAAATAAAAAAGAGATGAAAGTAAGCTTAACATAAAAAAAGAAAGAATAAAGATCACTACCCAAAAAAACAATACAAAAAAGCAATCTCATAAAAAGAATACTCGCATACTCGGCCAAAAAAATTAGGGCGAATCCCCCTCCCCCATACTCAACATTAAATCCCGAGACAAGTTCAGACTCCCCCTCAGCAAAATCAAAAGGAGTACGATTAGTCTCAGCCAAACAAGAAATAAATCAAATAAAAGACAAAGGAAGAGAAATAAAGATTATTCACAAATAAACCTGAAAAAAATAAAAATAAGCCAAATTATAACTACAAATCAAGACAACAAAAGAAAGCAAAATAAAAGCTAATCTTACCTCATAAGAGATAGTCTGAGCCAAAGCACGAAGCCCGCCCAACAAAGAATAACCAGAATTAGAAGACCAACCCGCAATCATAACAGTATAAACACCCAGACTAGTACAGGCCAAAAAAAACAGCAAGCCCAACTCAAAAGAAATAAAACCACTCAAATAAGGGAACAACAGCCAAACCAACAAAGAAAGAAAAAAACCAAAAATAGGAGAAAAATAGTAAATTAAATAATTAGAAACCAAAGGAAAGTACTGCTCCCTAGTAAATAACTTAATAGCATCTCTAAACGGCTGAAGAACACCAACAAATCCAACCCTATTAGGGCCCTTACGAATATGAACATAACCTAAAACCCTACGCTCCAACAAAGTAAGGAATGCCACCCCAACCAGAACCAAAATCATCAACAACAAAAAAACAACAACAAGAAAATAAAAGTCAAACATATACTACTTGTAAATAAAACTTTACATTAATAGATTCTAAATCCAATGCACTTATCTGCCAAAATAGCAACACATTAATAACAATCAATATACAACCAAAATTATTCCAAATACCCGGTCCTCTCGTACTAAGATATAAATAATATTATAGATAGAAACCAACCTGGCTCACGCCGGTCTGAACTCAGATCATGTAAGATTTTAAAGGTCGAACAGACCTAATCACTTTCAGCTCCTACACCAAAAATTCATCTTAATCCAACATCGAGGTCGCAAACCTCCCCGCCAATAAGAACTCTCAAGGAAGATAACGCTGTTATCCCTAAGGTAATTTAATCTTATAATCAAAATAAAGGATCAAAAAACTATATACAAATATATAAACAACAAAGAGGAGTTAAAAAAATTCCTCCCATCACCCCAACAAAACACCTAATCCACTACAAAAATAAACAAACAATAAACAAGCAATAAGTTAGATGTCAAACTCTATAGGGTCTTCTCGTCCCATAAAAACATCTAGGAATTTTAACCCAAACTCCAAATTCAACAAACAATACCATAAAGACAGCTCATATCTCGTCAAGCCATTCATACCAGATCACAATTAAAGAACTAATGATTATGCTACCTTTGCACGGTCAAAATACCGCGGCCCTTCAACTAAATATCAGTGGGCAGGCCATACCTCAAAAACTTACAAGAAGAGATGTTTTTGTTAAACAGGCGGACATGAAATACCCTTTGCCTAATTCCTAAAAAGAAATTAACACCCATAAACCATCAACAACAACAAACGAGATTTACTAATTACACAATAATTACTATCCAAACCAAAAATAAAGAAAACAATCTAATAAATAAATTAAATAACATAAAATAAATAAAAAAGCAAATAAAATTTTAACATAATCAAATAGAAAATCACTATAAAATCCACAAAACTAAATTAAATAAAATAAATTATAATAACCAAAACAAAGAGCTAATCCCCCTTGATTTTAACACCAAATAAAAATAAATAGACAAACAACAGAAATTAAATAAGATGTATGAATTAAATTCATTTCTTAGAAAACCAGAAACCACCAAAGACGAATAACATTTCACTACCAATAGCCTATTATTAATATTAATAAAACAATAACTAATATAAACCACTAACTCCTTTATTTGAAATCGGGAAATAAAAATAAATAATAAAACTCAATGAACCCTGATACACAAGGTACAACAAATAAAATCAACTTCAAAAAATAAATCCCAATGAGCCCTCACGGTACAAATATACTATCGCATAAAAAATTAAATCATAAAAATTACAACAACCAAAATGATATTTCAATAAGCAAATAAAAAACAACCACAATAAATTAAACAACAAAACAACCCACAAAATCAGACCATGCCGAATTGCACGACAAAATAATTCAGCGTAAATGAAAACTCAACTAACAGAAATGATCTGACATTAATCAATCCAGCCGCACCTTCCGGTACAACCACTTTGTTACGACTTATCTCATTAATAAACGAGAGCGACGGGCGATGTGTACATATCTCAGAACCAACTATCACAACAACAATCTACAAGAAATTACAACCAAATCCAATTTCATATCAATATTAAAACCAACAATCCAAAAACAAATAACAATGTAATCCATCATTCCACTTAGAAACAAGCTGCACCTTGACCTGAAATAAATCACAATAAAGAAACAAGAAAATTAATAAACTCTAAAAAGATAATCAATAAACGGCGGTATACAAACCAAATTAAACTAAGTAAGGTCCAACGCGGACTATCGATAACGGGACAGATTCCTCTGGATGGAATGAGATACCGCCAAATTCTTTAAGTTTCAAGAACATAACTAATACTACTCAGGCACTCCAAATTAACATTCCAAAATAATAGGGTATCTAATCCTAGTCTATAAAAAGAATTTCATAGCCTCCAAAAAAACAACAAGAAAACAACGAGCAATAAAAATTTCACCCAACAACCACCCAAGAACAAATCAACAAAATTAAAAAATACAACTACCACATATGCCAAATACATTTAAACGCTTCCAAGGTATAACCGCGGCTGCTGGCACAAAATTTAACCGAAACTAAAATGTATCGCTGAATACAAGAATACTTGATCAACCAATAATAACTAATGAGAATCATACCCGAACACAGGATACATAAACTTCCATATTTTTAAGCCCATCTAGAAACCAACAAATAATAATCACGCAAAAACTTACATATAGAACAAACAAACACTAAATGAAAAAGCAAGAATAAAACTTCCTTTTCTACAATACACAACAAAAAGTAAAATGGAACAAAACAACCAACAACTAACAA